TGAAATATTCAAATGATTTTTCATCGAATGACTATTCATCTATTTATTTTGATGTACATAGTGGTGAGAAAGCTCTATGGAAAAATGGTGGTTCAATTCGATGTTATCCAATGTGGAGTTAAAATACAGGTGTATGCTAAGTAAATCAATCGATAGTTTTGGTCCTATTGAAAATATCAGTGTAAGTGAAGACAAAATTCTAAATGATACAGATAAAAATCCAGACGATTGGGGGAATAGTGAGAGTTCTAGTTACAGCAGTGTTGATCGTTTAGCCGGGGGCAGGGGTATTCGGAATTGCAGTGCTGATGACACTTTGTTAGTTCGGGATAGTAATAGGGGTAGTTATACCATATATTTTGATATGGAAAATCGAATTTTTGAGATTGACAACGATCATTCTTTTATGAGTGAACTAGAAAGTTCTTTTTCTAATTATTGGAAGTCTAGTTATTTGAATACTAGTTATTTGAATAATAGGTCTAGTAGGGACGACTCCCACTATGATTATGATACTAAATATAGGTGGAATAATTACATCACTAGTTGTATTGATAGTCACCTTCATTCTCAAATCTGCATTGATAGTTATATTTTAAGTGGCAGTGACAATTCCAGCGAAGGTTACGTTTATAGTTCCATTTTTGGTGAAAGTGGAAACAATAGTGAAAACGCAAGGTCCAGTCTAAGAACTAGCACGAAGATTAGGGATTTTATTAGAAGGGAAAATTCTCATGATCTTGATGTAACTCAAAAATACAGACATTTGTGGGTTCAATGCGAAATTTGTTATGGATTAAATTATAAGAAAATTTTGAAATCAAGAATGAATATTTGTGAACAATGTGGATATCATTTGAAAATGAGCAGTTCAGATAGAATTGAACTTTTGATTGATCCAGGTACTTGGGATCCTATGGATGAAGACATGGTATCTCGGGATCCCATCGAATTTCATTCGGAGGGCGAACCTTATAAAGGTCGTATTGATTCTTATCAAAGAAAGACAGGATTAACCGAAGCCATTCAAACAGGTATAGGTCAACTAAATGGCATTCCCGTAGCAATTGGGGTTATGGATTTTCAGTTTATGGGGGGTAGTATGGGATCCGTAGTAGGCGAGAAAATCACTCGTTTGATCGAGTATGCTGCCAATAAGTTTTTACCTCTTATTCTAGTGTGTGCTTCCGGGGGAGCGCGTATGCAAGAAGGAAGTTTGAGCTTGATGCAAATGGCTAAAATATCTTCCGCTTTATATGATTATCAATCGAATAAAAAGTTATTTTATATCTCAATCCTTACGTCGCCTACGACTGGGGGCGTGACGGCGAGTTTTGGTATGTTAGGGGATATCATTATTGCTGAACCCAACGCACACATTGCATTTGCAGGTAAAAGAGTAATTGAACAAACATTGAATAAGACAGTACCCGAAGGTTCACAAGCAGCTGAATTTTTATTCCATAAGGGTTTATTCGATTCAATCGTACCGCGTAATCTTTTAAAGGGCGTTCTGAATGAGTTATTTCAGCTCCACGCTTTCTTTCCTTTGAATCATAAATTGAATCATAAATCAAGTAGATCTTTAACTTAATTAAATTATTTAAATTATTTTCTTTCTTTTTATTTCTTTATTTCGGGCAAACAAGTATTTATTTATTGGAATTCAAGGAAAAATCGGAAGAATGGTTTTTTTTGTGACATAACATAAGAGTCAATTTAGAATAGAAGGACATGCAGATGATTTTTTTTTAGCGATATTTATGATTACTCCTAATTTTGATTCCTGATTATTGCTAATCTCTATCAACAAGGTAAAAGAACAAAAATTCTTTCTTACACGAAATTGTTCTTAAATTGGGCTAAGGTAAATAAAAAAGAAAACGAATTTCATTTTCTTTTCTTACCTATCCCTATATATAGAAATATGCAAAATATAGAGTCTTGTATATTTCTATATCTCGCCTATTTCTATATATAGACTGTCGCGCAAGAATACTCTTTTTTTTATTATTATTATTAAATTTAAATAAAGTTAAATTAGAAAATGAAAATTATTAATTATTTATAATTATAAGACAAGAAAAAGATAAAAGAATAACAAAGCTTATCCCACAAATATTTTATGTAGAAACACATATATTTCATGTAGAAAAATAAATAAGTCTATTTAGTTAGTTTTACACTACTTACACTTTATTATATATAGTTATTTCCATATACTTAGTATAATCTTAATGATTATAAGATATCTTTCTAACATAACAAAACAATATTATATATGAATAGGTAAAAATATTAATATAACAATTTAATAATTTAATAACAGTTAATTTAATAACAATTAAAAATTCAATATAAGAATAAAAAATAGGTACAAATATTAAATCGAGGTGCCCATTTCTATGACAATTCTCAACAATTTCCCCTCTATTTTTGTGCCTTTAGTGGGGTTAGTATTTCCGGCAATTGCAATGGCTTCTCTATTTCTTTATGTTCAAAAAAACAAGATTTTTTAGATCCGATGGGGGGAAATTTCATCTATTTTTTTTTTCAAGACTTAGACTTGGATCATAACACAGATATCTATTTAGTATAATAGGGTATACCATACAGCTTCCTTCAAACAGAAAGGAAAGGATTCTTAATTTCTATAGGCATAAAGATGATATATGAGTAAATGGTCGATTTGAAAATAAATTACGATCGGATACTTAAACTAACTGTAAAGCCAATATATCCATATGTGTGGAGATAGGGAATCATCTGAGGGGTTTTCTAGTTTTTTAGATTTACGGAATTGGATGAATTTTTCCTAACGATTCACATCAGAATAGCGCGAGTTGATGAAAATGACTTCGGAAACAAAAAAAAGTACAGTCAAATTCGTTTTTGCTAGTCTCCCACTTCCAATAAAATGCAACTGGATCTAGTATGAATTGGCGATCAGAATGTATATGGATAGAACTTATAGCGGGGTCTCGAAAAACAAGTAATTTCTGCTGGGCCTTTATACTTTTTTTAGGTTCATTGGGATTTTTATTGGTTGGGATTTCCAGTTATCTTGACAGAAATTTGATATCTTTATTTCCGTCTCAGCAAATAATTTTTTTTCCACAAGGAATCGTGATGTCTTTCTATGGGATCGCCGGTTTATTTATTAGTTCTTATTTGTGGTGCACAATTTTGTGGAATGTGGGTAGTGGGTATGATCGATTTGATAGAAACGAGGGAATAGTATGTATTTTTCGTTGGGGCTTTCCCGGAAAAAATCGTCGCATCTTACTCCGATTCCTTATGAAAGATGTTCAGTCTATCCGAATAGAAGTTAAAGAGGGTATTTATACTCGGCATGCCCTTTATCTGGAAATCAAAGGACAGGGGGTCATTCCTTTGACTCGTACTGATGAGAATTTGACTCCACGAGAAATTGAGCAAAAAGCAGCGGAATTGGCCTATTTTTTGCGTGTACCAATTGAAGTATTTTGAAATGAACTAAAGAATGACCATTTTTTTAGCAAGAATGAAAAATCCAAGAGTCTCCCTCTTTTTTTCTTTTTTTAGAGTATAAGTTAAAGTTAACGGGTATTTCGTCACAATGCTGATGAACCAAAGAAGATGCATATTAATTATATCTATACAGAACATTTATAAAAAAAAAGCTTTTTTTGTCCGCAAACCAACCCTTTCTTTTATGCGTATGTAAAGTCATTAAATTCAGTAAAAAAAAAATAACTAACAAATTTAAATACTAGACTGATCTCAGAGATCAAAACAAAACATTTCAGAATAATAGATAGAATAAAGAAATTTTTTTAAATTGATACGTTAGATATGGATCGATCATATCTTGTATATTATCTCTACTTTATTTTTGTCAACCGACTCCTCTTTTTTATCTTTTTTATTCCTTAATAAGCAAAGGATTGGAAGACTTAAAATTATAACCCTTCCATCTTATTTTGCTTTTTCCACTTACTTTTGATTATCACACCATTCTTCATAAATTTCTCTTAATTACTCCTGCGGCTATGGGCAGTTGACCGATTTTTTTTTTCAAAATATTTGCTATTTTTTTTGGTAGAAAGGTATTCTTTTATCTCGAAAGCCTAATTTGATTTGAAGTGACTCTTTTGAGCATTCATCGAAAAAAGAGAATTGCTTTGAATTTTTAAGCAATTGGGATATTTGGAAACAATATTATTTTTCTTCATTCGTGTACTCTTTCTTCTTCTTCGGCTATTTCTGTATTCTTTCTAAATTTAAGGACTAACCAACGACTGACAAATAAAAAACGCGGAATGGGTTCAGAGATTTGAAGCCTTGTAATAGAACTTATAATTGATCGAAATATTAAATCGGATAAAGTCGACGAATGAGATGGGTTCATTAAAAATTCACAGACAAAACAATGAAAAAAAAAAAGCATTCTCTCCGTTTCTATATCTTATATCTATAGTCTTTTTGCCCTGGTTAATCTCTTTTTCATTTAATAAAAGTCTGGAATCTTGGATGATTAATTGGTGGAATACCAGTAAATCCGAAACCTTTTTTAATGATAGGCACGAAAAGTTTATTCTAGAAAGATTCATAGAATTAGAGGAACTCTTCTTTTTTGACGAAATGATAAAGGAATACCCGGAAACACATCTACAAAGGTTTCATAGCATAATCCACAAAGAAACGATCCAATTGATCAAGATACACAATGAGGATCGTATCCATACGATTTTTCGCTTCTCGACAAATATAATCTCTTTCCTTATTCTAAGTGGTTATTCTATTCTAGGTAATGAAGAACTTCTTATTCTTAATTCTTGGGTTCAAGAATTCCTATATAATTTAAGTGACACAATAAAAGCTTTTTCTATTCTTTTGGTAACTGATTTATGTATAGGATTCCATTCACCCCACGGTTGGGAACTAATGATTGGCTCCGTCTACAAAGATTTTGGATTTGCTCATAACGATCAAATTATATCGGGACTTGTTTCCACCTT